AGCAGTTTATGTACCTGCGGATGATTTGACCGACCCTGCTCCTGCCACGACATTTGCACATTTAGATGCTACTACCGTATTATCAAGAGGATTAGCTGCCAAAGGTATTTATCCAGCAGTAGATCCCTTGGATTCAACGTCAACTATGTTACAACCTCGGATCGTTGGCGAGGAACATTATGAAACTGCGCAAAGGGTTAAGCAAACTTCACAACGTTACAAAGAACTTCAGGACATTATAGCTATCCTTGGGTTGGACGAATTATCCGAAGAAGATCGTTTAACTGTAGCAAGAGCACGCAAGATTGAGCGTTTCTTATCACAACCCTTCTTTGTGGCAGAAGTCTTTACTGGTTCTCCGGGGAAATATGTTGGTCTCGCAGAAACAATTCGGGGGTTTCAATTCATCCTTTCCGGAGAATTAGACGGTCTTCCCGAGCAGTCCTTTTATTTGGTGGGTAACATCGATGAAGCTACCGCGAAAGCTATGAACTTAGAAGAGGAGAGCAAATTGAAGAAATGACCTTAAATCTTTGTGTACTGACTCCTAATCGAATGATTTGGGATTCCAAAGTGAAAGAGATTATTTTATCTACTAATAGTGGACAAATTGGGATATTACCAAACCATGCCCCCATTGCCACGGCTGTAGATATAGGTCTTTTGAGAATACGGCTAAACGACCGATGGTTAACGGTGGCTCTTATGGGCGGTTTCGCTAGAATAAGTAATAATGAGATCACCATTTTAGGAAATGGTGCGGAAATTAGTACTGACATTGATCCACAAGAAGCTCAACAAACTCTTGAAATAGCTGAAGCTAACTTGAGTAGAGCTGAGGGTAAGAGACAAGCAATTGAGGCAAATCTAGCTCTCAGACGAGCTAGGACACGAGTAGAAGCTGTCAAAGTGATTTCCTATTAGTAGTCAATACATTCAATATTCAATCAAAATCAAAAGAGTTCTTTATTAGACACTACACACTACATCTTGATTCCACAAATTGAACACAATGAAGTCTAATTTGATTAATCTGATGATAGAACGAAAAAAAGAGGATGGGTAGAAAAACTTATTAGATACCATGGAATCCGGTATCTAATAAGTTCTACCTACTATTGGATTTGAACCAATGACTCCCGCCGTATGAAAGCAATACTCTAACCACTGGGTTAAGTAGGTCATTTATAACCACAAAAAGGGTCTCCATCACTTCGATGGATTATAGGGAAAATATGTTTTCTAAGCAATATAAATCTTTTACCAGTAAACATAAATGGATCAGAGAGTTATCATGTGGAATTATGGGATATCCTTCTTGACAAGAAATTGTCTCTATGTTAAAATGGTTATAACAAGGGCTATAGCTCAGTTAGGTAGAGCACCTCGTTTACACGTGCGCCAATGTTTTTCAAGGGAGCCCATTATGCAATGACCATAATTGATCTTTTTGAGAAGTCGATGTCTTACTCCGTAGATTCGAGAGAACAAGAGAAAAATAGCCTGACAAATTTGGTTTGATCCGGTTCAGGTGCGAATTCCGGTGCCAAATCAAATAGAACCTACCATTGTAAGGTAAATGCTCAGTCCATTCAATGCCAGGCATAATGAGTATAAGGATCTCAAAAGAACCTCTTTTCGTCCTATGAGCTTTGAGGTGTATGAAGTCTCATATTTTACTCTTGCAGCGGAGCGATAGAGACTGCATTTCACTTAGGTTGATCTAGGCCAAAGGCAGACCTAAATAAAGGTCACCCTTCTTTGAAAAACTTTGGTATTGCTCCTAGATCAGGATACAAATAATGAATCAGAGCACATGGAGCCATCTCATTATCTTCTTATCTTCCTCTAAAGAAAAAATATGGTGGACTAACTGATCTTTACATCAGTTGATGAAAGAGCCCAATGCAACAAAATGCATGTTGGGTCTTTGAAACAGTTCGAATCATTTCGATAATAATCAGTTTTCTCTGTTTTACCGAGAAGGTCTACGGTTCGAGTCCGTATAGCCCTAATACATTCCATTTTTGTTTAGTCAAGAAAATAAACACAATAATTCATTCCAACGGACTGAATTGGTATTTGTCAAATATCGGATAAAATACCCATCTCTCTTCATCCACTTTCATGAATGAATTACATATGATATTTTTCCTCTTTTCCTGTCCATGATCAAAGATTTAACACTCTTTTTTGCTTTGCCAATCCCGGTCAATTTATGAAAGAATCCTGTCTCAAGACTTCAACCTGACCCAACCCAATCCTAAGTCGCCATGGATCTAGGACCTATTCTTTATTGATCTTAAGTCTTTGTAGAAGCCCTATGACTAAGTAGAAGCCCTATGACTAATCATTTTTTGGCGGAACAACAAACCTAAGAGATTCTTTCAATTTGTTTCAAAGATAATGTAGGGATAATTCATTATTCCTAAATACATCAATGTTCCTTCTTCTATATTCTTATATTCTAAATTCTAAGATAAGAGTTGAGTGGGTTTAGGGATTTTTTTTTCATTCCAAAACGCGATTTTAGTACTCTATTTTCATATCATATAAATCCATATCATACATATCATATAAATAATAGACTATATTTCTTATTTCTTTTTCTTCTTTTTTTTTCATTGAATTGAAAATTCAATTTGTAATTCTTAATTATTGAATTTCTTTCATTTCTTCATTTACTATAAGATAAGAGATTCTTTACTTTCACTTTCTATTTCTAATTCTAAGATAGAAGATCAATATGAAATATAAAAAAGAGAAGTAAGATAAGTCTTTACTTTCTAAGCATGAGCTAATTCATAGATCTTTAGGCTTTGATTGCCGAGGAATAGAGACTTTACAAATAAAAACCGAGGATTGGGATTCCATTGCTGTCATTTCATATGTATATGGTTACAATTATTTACGCTCCCAGTGTGCCTATGATGTAGCACCAGGCGGATTTTTAGCTAGTGTGTATCACCTTACGAAAATACAGTATGGTATAGATAAACCAGAAGAGGTATGCATAAAAGTATTTGCTCCCAGGAGTAATCCTCAAACCCCGTCAGTTTTCTGGATTTGGAGAAGTGCTGATTTTCAGGAACGGGAATCTTATGATATGTTGGGAATTTCTTATGAGAATCATCCTCGCCTTAAACGTATCTTGATGCCTGAAAGTTGGATAGGCTGGCCCTTACGTAAAGATTATATTACGCCCAATTTCTATGAAATTCAAGATGCTCATTGATTGATAAAAAACCACTTTTTTACTTATACGACACGATTCCAGATTTCATTTCAATTTCAATCAATGAGCATCTTGGCATTCCCCTTTTAGATGAAACAGAGTAACTGGACTTTCATTCGTATTGTGGAGGGAGGGGCTAAAATAAAAAAAGAAAAAGAGGCTCTCATTGCTATTCCCCAATTGGGAAGATATCATATAATATACATTTCGTATGAGCAGAAAAAATAGGATGACTCAAAAGAATTCTGCACCATGAACTTTGTACCGCGCGCATCACTTAGTGGGGACCCCAGAAAGTAACTTGAGCAAGAGTGACAAAAAAAATATGAAATTTGAAAGAAAAGACAGAAGAGACGAAATGAAGAAATGCAAAATGATAAGAATCGGAGTTTCTTTGTACTGTGTCTGAAATACATCCTTTCTATTCCTATCCTTCCACTCTTTTATTGAATCCCTTTAGCTAATCTTTTTTAGCTATTAGATTTGAGATATATACGAAAATTTCACATACTTTTGGAATAAGAAAAGTATGAACAGAGAGGAAAAAAATACAAATGAAAAAGAAAGTAAAGAATATCTATCCCGATCCGTCTCAATGAATTAATTTCATTTGTATGAGGTATGAATATCTATCCGATACATTATTCACGTGTCAGGAACCAGATTTGAACTGGTGACACGAGGATTTTCAGTCCTCTGCTCTACCAACTGAGCTATCCCGACCATTTCCCGTGCATCATCCTAGCAGAGTACTTATATCTATGTCAATGAAAAAAAAAACTAAAAAATAAAATCTTAACAAATTGGACCTAACCCCTGAATTTCTTAGATCTTCCAAAAGAAGACTTTTTTTGTAAATGTAAGGAAAAATATATGGACTATGAATGATTCAATAACGGAGATTCCTTGAACATATATGTTCATATCGTACTATACAAAACAAATGAGATTGGATTGGAAGAAGATACGAGTATTTCTATTTGGATCCATTTGTGAAAGAACAGAGTGAATGAAATGATAAAGATATTTCATTTTGTTTAAACTGAGCCACTGATGAAAAAAAAAAAGAAAGAGGATGAGGATAAATAAAGAGCGAGGAAGTAAAATGGGCTTTTTATTGGGGATAGAGGGACTTGAACCCTCACGATTTAAAAATTCGACGGATTTTCCTATTACTATAAATTTCATTGTTGTCGGTATTGACATGTAAAATGGGACTCTCTCTTTATTCTCGTCCGATTAATCTTCAAAAGATCTATCAAACTCTGGAATGAATCATTTTATCACTGAATATTCGAATTCGATTCTTTTTTCAGCTTCAATTGGAATTGATTCACAATAACTCTTCAATTTTTCATAGATTTTTTGATCTCTATGATTCTAATTAATAGAGGGTTTCTATAGGTCCTTATCTCATACTATTACTCTCATACTATTACTCATATTAAGAGTAATATAGATAAGAAAGAAAGAATATAGAAATAGTATTCTATTATTAGATTCTAGAATAATTAGAATAATAGAATGAAGAAATAGATAGATTCTTAATCTAATTCTTAAGATAATTCTTAAGATAATAGAATATATATATATTTCTATTATCTATATTCTATATAGAATATTTCTATTTTCATATATAGAGATACAGAATAGAATTCAATATCAGATTTGGGTTGTGATTAATCGTTTGCTATGTCAGTATGTATACGTACGTATTAGGCGCATATAAGGTTATCCTTTCTGTCATTTCGATAGAAGGTTTTTAGCTACTAACGTAACGTAGTCAATTTCATTCGTTAGAACAGCTTCCATTGAGTCTCTGCACCTATCCCTTTTTATTCTCATTTTCCATCATTTTTTCTCTCAAAAAAAAGATTTGGCTCAGGATTGCCCATTTTTAGTTCCAGGGTTTCTCTGAATTTGGAAGTTACCACTTAGCAGGTTTCCATACCAAGGCTCAATCCAATCAAGTCCGTAGCGTCTACCAATTTCGCCATATCCCCCTTTCCTTTGAGACAAGAATCCAGTTGTAATTCCATCCACCTCTTTCATTTATCTTGGCACTATTGAATTCATTAGGTAATGATTTCTATATCGAAAAAGTGTATGCTGCTATTTTCTTTTTTTGCCCACCCTCTATTCTATCATTTCATCTCTATTGGATGAACCCTATTTGTTTCAATACGAAATGATTCTATCATTGATGTATCCGCAATTCAATACGGATAGATATATCCCACATATATATATATGCCTTTACTCCTCCTTCATTTTTACAGTAATCTTTGGTATAGTGTAACGGTCGATATTCATTCTTTTTTTTCATTTCGAATTCTAAATTCTAATTTGATTGATATTTTATTTTCATATATTCATATCATATATTCATATATATATATATATGAATATTATATGAATAATATGAATATGGATTATATGAATATGGAATTGAATTTCTATTTAGATATCTAATTTATCTAGATCTAAATAGTTTTCTTTTCTATTTTAGAAATAGAATTTTTCTAAATAGAATAGAAAATATATAACTAATAACTAAGAAATAGAAGAAATTGAAATAATCAATAAATGAAATAATAAGAATAATCACTAGGTAATAACTAAGATCCGATAGTTTCCTGTATTCCTATACACTATTGCTCTTATATCCGCCCGCTTAGCTCAGAGGTTAGAGCATCGCATTTGTAATGCGATGGTCATCGGTTCGATTCCGATAGCCGGCTCTTTTTCTTTATCGATTTTTTTATTTCCATGATTGAAAATCTCTACTCTCGCTTTCTCTAAATGTCGGGTCACCAATCTATTATGTCATGGTAACTTGCAGCTATAGCTATGAATAAAAAAGTTGACTAGAACAATTAGATCTCTACAGAAAAAATTGGAAAACGTAACCTTCGCTTGAATTTCCTAAATTTCCTATATATACAAAAAATCCGAATATTGATAAGATTTATTTGATTCTGTTTTGTAGGACTTTAGTAAATTTCGTTTTGCTTTGCTAATCCTTTAGTTCAGTCTGAATTTATATCTTTTTGTCAAAGAAAAGTGAATCAAAAAGGAGCCTTTATATGTCTCGTTACCGAGGACCTCGTTTCAAAAAAATACGCCGGCTGGGGGCTTTACCGGGACTAACTAGTAAAAGACCCAGATCCAGAAGTGATCTTCAAACCCAATTGCGCTCTGGAAAAAGATCACAATATCGTATTCGTTTAGAAGAGAAACAGAAATTGCGTTTTCATTATGGTCTGACAGAGCAACAATTACTTAAATATGTGCATATTGCTGGAAAAGCCAAAGGGTCAACAGGCCAGGTTTTACTACAACTACTCGAGATGCGTTTGGATAACATCCTTTTTCGATTAGGTATGGCTTCGACCATTCCTGGAGCCAGACAATTAGTTAACCATAGACACATTTTAGTTAATGGTCGTATAGTGGATATACCAAGTTATCGTTGCAAACCCCGAGATATTATTACTACGAAGGATAAAGAAAGATCGAAAGCTCTGATTCAAAATTATCTTGTTTCATCCCCCCACGGGGAATTGCCAAACCATTTGACTATTGACTCCTTACAATATAAAGGATTTGTAAATCAAATAATAGATAGTAAATGGATCGGTCTGAAAATAAATGAGTTGTTGGTCGTAGAATATTATTCCCGTCAGACTTGATTCTAACGAAAAGAAAAAAGCAAGGTTCATATCAATCTTGACTCCTTTCGCTGAAGTAAATAGAGTACCCTGTGCCCTGTCTCATTCACGTATCAAAAAAGGATCGGCAATAGGATTCTTTTTCTTTTTTTCAATATCAATACGATATTTCTATTTGTATTTTACCTATCACAGGGATGGATTAGGGCTAGAGAATCTCTATTAAATAAGTAAATGTAAATAAGGGTCTTACCGTTAGAATAATGATATCAATTTTTATTTGATTTGATACATTGTAGTCGGTAACGTTGATGAATGAAAAGAAACGGAGAGAGAGGGATTCGAACCCTCGGTAAACAAAAATCTACATAGCAGTTCCAATGCTACGCCTTGAACCACTCGGCCATCTCTCCTACAGAATGTTATTCTTGACCAAAACCCGAATGAATAGCGAGTCCTTCATCTTAATTGTAGTACATGTATAACCGCCCGATGGTTCTATAATAAGAAATTTCTTTTCCAATCTCATATTTATCAACAACAACTTCTTTCATCAGCTAACCCATGGAATTCATAAATCATCCGATGAATCTTTCTATTTCAATTGTATGGTGTGTCACATACACGTTATGCAAACAAAAAGGATGTTTATTTGAATTTGATTTTATCATGGAATGATTATTCCATTCTTTTTTGGATCATAACCAAATCAAAACTTCTCGAGTTATCAAAATCCATAGGAAACTTGGTTATTCAACTTAGATGAAATAGTAATAGTCATTGGTATACTACGAAACTGGAATGAAATCTAATCTGATTCAAATATTTCATTTCATCTTTGTCCAAAAGGGGGACACCGCCTTTTTTCCAATTAGTCTGTTTTTATGTTATTTTGTACTGTACAATTCCTTTTTTTGTGGGATCGTTTTCCCCGAAGGGGGATGAGAAGAATTATAGAATGAATTGCTAATTATGCCTAGATCTCGAATAAATGGAAATTTTATTGATAAGACCTCTTCGATTGTAGCCAATATCTTATTACGAATAATTCCGACAACTTCCGGAGAAAAAAAGGCATTTACCTATTACAGAGATGGTGCGATTTGATTTTTTCTTGTTTTTTTTACCCCTCAGTTTTACGAGAAAAAGAACGTAGTTAGGAATAGAAAAAAAACAAATTAGTAAAAGAAACCTACGCTTGGTGAAGGTGAAGTTTAGAGATAGATCAATTCCTTCTGTCGTGTATCCTCGATTGATGCAGCCTTAGATGCTTCAATTATAGATTTTAGTATTGAGCGAAAGGTTACATCTATAGGTTCTGTATTGTAGGTCAATACTACTTCATTTAGTACCAATAGGTGGCATCGGGGAAAAAGCACTACACCTAGGAATCAACAACACAAAAACTTTGTTATAAATAACCCTTTTCCTTATTGGTATCGGGACTAAAAAGAATGGTTAGGAAAACAAAGATCCATCTCATTCGTACTTTTGGTACCCGTATAACCATCAAAGACCGTTGAAGTGACTAATTCCTGGAAATCGTAAGCGTTGAGTACAAAGGAATCTTTGGAGTTACCATTTTTATCTAGCACTAATAGGATTGGTGTTAATAAAAAACCTCTTGTGGGAAGGCTGGCTAGAAATTTCTTGTAAAAATACCAGCTCCTGTCAGTTCATAATGAGAATAGTGAAATTTTGATTACATGAATTATTCCTCTTAGTACTATGCACAGAAGGGAGGAGCCGTATGAGATGAAAATCTCACGTACGGTTCTGGAACGGAGATTCTTTTACTAGAATGAACGACCGTAACGGATGTCGGCTCAATCCGAAGGAAATTATGCAGAAGCTTTACAGAATTATTATGAAGCTACGCGACCAGAAATTGATCCCTATGATCGAAGTTATATACTCTATAACATAGGTCTTATACACACAAGCAACGGAGAGCATACAAAAGCTTTGGAATATTATTTCCGGGCACTAGAACGAAATCCATTTTTACCACAAGCTTTTAATAATATGGCCGTGATCTGTCATTACGTGCGACTATCTTCACTATAGAAAGAAAAAAAGATTTAATCGTCTAGTAAATACTAGAAAAAAGATAGGCTTTCTACATAGGAATCGTCCAAAGTAACGATTTTTATCAGCTGTAGCAAGGAAAAAGACTTCGCGAGAACCAAAAAAATCGGAAGAAATAGGTATGGCCTATATACTATACTCTATGGATAAAGAGTCGAATTGATAGAGAAAGCACCGTAAAGATCCATTAGTAAGCTATTATTTGTTAAATACAGTTCAGAACTGCTTACTTATGTCATGATATGAAAAGTGAGAAATCAACTTATGTAATAGAGTCGATCTACTAAAGTATTGAGCAGCGGTGTAGCATCAGATCCCAAAGATAGTAAGTTCTTTTTTCTTAACGGAGGAAAGTCTTTTTCAAATATTCTATATAAATAGAAATCTCATATACCATATATGAAATACGAAACCGAGATAGTTACCTTTCAGAAAATTCTAACGATATCGGGGGATATCTATGCTTCATTCTTCTGAAGGTGGGAGAAAAGAGAAAACTAATCATTGATCCAAATTAGATTTGGAAACTTATGCAATAAACATCTTCTGGTTAACCCAAGAAAAAATAGAATAGTTAGCATAGGATAGATTAAGAGAAGATGGGACGCAAAAAGAATCGATTGCTGAGCCGTATGAGGTAGGAAACTCTCAAGTACGGTTCTAAGGGAGGGAATTTACTAACCTATTCCGACCGGGGAGAACAGGCCATTATACAAGGCGATTCGGAAATTGCGGAGGCTTGGTTCGATCAAGCTGCTGAGTATTGGAAACAAGCTATAGCGCTTACTCCAGGGAATTATATTGAAGCACATAATTGGTTAAAAATAACGAGGCGTTTTGAATAAGACCATTCTCTTTTTTTTTGTGGATCCAGCAATCAAATTCAATAAATCGTTCCTATGAGAAGATCTAATCAAGAATTTTATTATATCCCCCTTCTTTCTAAAATCATTTGATTTTGTACATTTTCTACGGTATCTCATAAGGATAAATACTACAGATACCA